GCAGTAGCATATTGTTCCGTGGAGCTAAGGTCCAAAATAGGGAAGAAACGGGTGTTTCCACGACTCTACCACTCAGTCAACTCTCTTCCACTTAATCCCTATTTCATGGCCACATATTTTTCCGGCTAAGTAATGGGAAACCCTTCTACTGTTCCATGAATCCGATTTTCATTTCATCCGGGAAAAGCCATTTTTTTCTAAAGAATGTCTTTGTGATTTGATCCAATAGCCTTCTGTTAGATAGGAACAGATTTGATAAATACTGATAACTCTCAGATGGAGTATTAGAACGGAAAAATCCATTAGATTTAGATAATGAACTCTTGGTTATAAGCCATCTCTGGCGATCAAGCACGAGTTCGTAGTGCTTGTCTTGCTTCTTCTTGGTCCACCAGCGTTGACGTGCGCGTTTAGGGGCATCCCTCTTTGTTTTGGGATTAAGAAGACGAAGAAGCTCCTTTGAAATCTCTGTAGCTTCCTCTGGATATGACAACACTTCGACAAAGGGCGTATCTTTGTATAGGAAAGAGAGTGGATCTCCAGGGACCCACATGAATTGGCTTATTCGAAAACATCCTTCTTCTTCGGAAAATCCATCTCGTGCCTGGGGCTGCTGGGTTTCACTCCGGAAGAACTCCGAATCATTCTCTTGAAGCTCATCCTCTTCCTCTTCCTCTTCCTCTTCCTCGTGAAGCTCATCCTCTTCCTCTTCCTCTTCCTCTTCCTCTTCCTCTTCCTCTTCCTCGTGAAGCTCATCCTCTTCCTCTTTTAGCTCTTCGTCTTCCTCTTCAAGCAGCTCATCCTCTTGTTGAGCTTCAAGCCGCTCATCCTCTTCGTCATCCGCTTCTCCCTCTTCTTCCTCTCCCCACACTGCAACCTCAGTCTCTAGAGCCTCTTCTGGAAGCGGATCCTCTTCCTCTGGAATCTCTTCCGCTGGAATCTCAGCCTCACAATCCAATATAAAGTCCCAAGGGTGCCATATTCTAGGAGACCAAACTAGTTCACTGAATAAATCCTCCAACATCTTTTGCGGGGCGAAGACGTCCTCGTCGTCGTCGTCGTCTTCTTCCAACTCCGATTCGTATTTTTGATGTTGATAGATAAGTCTCTGAATATCTAAGGGATTCCTTGGTTTGGGCCGAAGAAGCAATGTCACTCGATCATTATCAAACTGACTGGAATCTTTTTCTGTCCCTTCTCCTTCCTCATCTTCTGTCCCTTCTACTTCCTCTTCTGTCCCTTCTACTTCCTCTTCTGTCCCTTCTACTTCCTCTTCTGTCCCTTCTCCTTCCTCATCTTCTGTCCCTTCTACTTCCTCTTCTGTCCCTTCTCCTTCCTCATCTTCTGTCCCTTCTACTTCCTCTTCTGTCCCTTCTCCTTCCTCATCTTCTGTCCCTTCTACTTCCTCTTCTGTCCCTTCTACTTCCTCATCTTCTGTCCCTTCTACTTCCTCTTCTGTCCCTTCTACTTCCTCTTCTGTCCCTTCTACTTCCTCTTCTGTCCCTTCTACTTCCTCTTCTGTCCCTTCTACTTCCTCTTCTGTCGGCGAGGATCCCACCAGAGCGCCTTCTAACTCTAATAGGCCATGAACTATATCAGATAGGCCATGAACTAGATCAGAATCGTTCTCAACGAGTCCATAAGAAGTGATCAAATTTTGTTCATCGGGTCCGGGGGGAGACAAAAGGTCTTGAGCGATCGATCCGGCAGAACAAGTCAAAAGATAAAGAAGTATCGTTAATTTCTTCATGCTCGTTCCAAGTTCGAAGTACCATTTGTACAAAGAAGAATCCCCTGCTTCACATAAGTTCTTCTTGATATAGATAGATATAGGATCTATGGGGCAATTCCTTAGAAGTACAGTGTGTGCAAAAGCCCTTCCTACCTGATAGAAAAGGGTCCCATGCTCCTTAGCCGGGCTTAGGTTTCTGTCGGCTTCCAAATCCCAAGTTTTTCTATGAAGAGCATATCTAATTGTAGTAGTGTCTATAATTGATTTCTTCTGTGTAATACTAATCGATAGGGCCTCGTTGGTAAGTGCTACAAGATCTGGTACACTGGGACCCAAGATTGTGGACTCGAATTCATTAGTATGAGTATGGAACATTTTATTTTCCAAGTGAAATCCCCTAGTATATGAAAGGGTGAAAAGGCACTGTTGTTGTTGTGGAACAAGAAGCCTTCGTGTCTTAATGCATGTACTTAATCCATCCGGACCTATTAGAGAGGGATCCACTTTTTGGGGAATATGAGTCGAAGCAATAACAAGAATCTCATTTTTAGTGGAACGTCTTCCACAATCCCTGGAGAGATGGTTCACTAATAGACCGAGGGATAAGTAATCCGACTCTTTCGCATCCAGATCATGAATGTTTGGAATCCATAGTATGCAAGGAGACATTGCTTTTGCTAATTCGAATTGAAGGGTGATATAAAATTCGTCTATTTCATCGTCCAGCAACTGATACACAAGTGGCACATTCGTCTTAGTTAGCCACTCCGTCATCTCGCTATCAACAAAATCTTCCATATCACCAGGCTCATAATCGTCACTGGCACCAGGCTCATCATAATCGTCACTGTCACGATCCTCATAATCGTCACTGTCATTGTCCAAAAAATCAAAAAAACTGGCCCCGTAATCGTTCGCCTCCTCCGCATCGTCACCATACTCATCATAAACGCCACTCTCGTGAATATCAAAACCTTGAGGCGTCCAGTTCTTCAGGAACTTGTTCAGAACTACTGTAATGAGAGGAACATAGGAGTTTGTCGCTAGGGATTTGACCAAATAGGATCGTCCACTTCCTATAGAACCTATCACTAAAGTAGCCCTAGAGGGGTGTAGGGGTAAGCGGAGCGAAAAGGTTTTTCCATGAGATGGGAAATGAGAACGATTATCCCCGCACGGTGAATAAGTGATTGTCTGATAATGAGCAAGGAATATCCGTCTTTCTGCTAAACAGGATGTATTGCACTCATAATTCATTAGACCCTTTTTATGAATGTCAACTAAGTGTCGTAAGTAAAATGCTCCCGGTTCTTCACTCATTTGAGAGGCAGAGTCATTGTTTGATAAATGATCACTATGAGTCAAACTCAATAGAATTTGATCAATCCTTGTTTCTCTCGTGAAGTTGCAAAACGGAACCAAGAATTCTCTTTCTTTATCCTCAATCGCATCACAGTTCGAGATCCAGGATTCTATTTTATCGTCAATCAAACAACAAGGACCGTTCACATTTTCTATTATTTGATCATAACGATAACGTTGACCAGAACAGAGAGAAGAGAAATCCCCTAGCTCTGTTATCAATGAATAGAGCTCTTTACTTGTATGACTTAGATGTCTCGTATTTTTCAAAAAAGCGATTCGATCGATGGGATTTGGTGTGATATTGAGGAGCTCGAAGAGATGGATAAGAAAAGATTTGCGTCCACCACCCCATCGTAGATAATTTACTAATTTTTCCCGAGCAGCTAGAAAGAGCTTCTTGAAAGAACGAGGTGCGGGGTACATATCCAGAAGTTCTCGCAACTCCACGATGTATGATGGAATCATCAAAGATTGGGCCCTTGCGAAATCTCTCTGTAACTCACTAAAGTCTTGGGATAAAAAGAGAAGGTGTGAAAAAACGAGATGTCCAGCAACAAAAAGAAGGAAAAGGATTGAATAGAGGAACGCCCCAAGATTTGGCCATCTCAGATCTGTCATCGATGGTGACTCATTATTTCGATGAATACTTTCTTCAGACAGAAGAAGCTTATGGAAACACTTATTCGAAATCGCACTTATCCAATTCCATTGTAAAAGACACAATTTTTTCTGAAGAATTCGCCATGATATTCCGCATGGATCAGATATAGCATAACAAATGGATACAAATTTTGGACTGCTCCTTAGTAGCGGCATTACGTATGATCCCAAAGTATCTAAAAACATCAACTTTAGCAAATTGTACCCTGTCGAGGTAAGGCTAAATGGCATAACATATGTTTTGAATAGATTCCAGTTTGAGAGAATTAAAGAAACCCTCTCTCCTTGCAAGGCTCTATCCATCTGCACTTTCTCAACCCATTGCTTTAGATAAAGACTCTGTTTTTTCTCTTTCCTCTTTTCGGGTTTTTTCTCTTTCCTCTTTTCGGGTTTTTTCTCTTTCCTCTTTTCGGGTTTTTTCTCTTTCCTCTTTTCGGGTTTTTTCTCTTTCCTCTTTTCGGGTTTTTTCTCTTTCCTCTTTTCGGGTTTTTTCTCTTTCCTCTTTTCGGGTTTTTTCTTTTTCCTCTTTTCGGATGAGAAACATTTCTCAGAATAAATCAAACCCATGTTTGAATTGAAATTGAGATACTGATACAAGTTCTTCCCTTCTGAATCAGATAGATTCATATCTGAAAGAGGTTGACAATAAGTTCTTTCAAAATTGACTCTCTGTCCCTCTGTTAGAGGTGTTCCAGAAATGTCTGCGATCGAGTAAATAGCTCTACGAACTAATGGATCAGATCGCATTGCAAGGTGGAAATATTTGTAAAAGTTATACCTTTCGTCACCACTTTGTGGAAAATCCTTGAATAGGTTAGATACCTGTGACTCGATTGATGAAATAGTATCTCTCTCCAAAAAAGCATGTTTTTTTTTGTCGCCGCACAAAGAAAATTTTGTGTTGCGAATGAACAAGATATTGAGGAATTGTCCATACGTAAAATCCAAATTCTTGATATCCACATAAAAGGGGAATCTTTTGTTACAAAAGAAGCCGAAGTCATGTGGATTATTCAAGAATCGAAGTCGATTTGCTTTATAAAAAGAAGAGATCAATGAACTTCTATGAAATGGTTTCACGGGATTCAACCAATTGTCTTGATCGTGGGATATCATTGAGAAATAGGAATCCAAAGATTTCCCGCGATTATTTCTAGTATGGAATGAGTCAATCATCCCCTCTGGTTTCTTATTGAACAATAATTTCGATTTTTGGGAAGTCTCATGATCATCCAATAAGAAT